TCCCTAAAATTTGTTTGACATCTTCTATGCGAAAATGCTCCATTTTCATAAGATCTTCTTGGCTGTTATTCAAAAGGTCCAACAATGTATATATATTGGACCTTTTGAGACAATTATAGATCCTGGGAGGCAATTCTGATTGGTCAATAAAAATCGATTTCAACGCCATTTTTTTTTTATTTTTTGTTAGTTTAGCCAATTTATCATAAAAGGTAAAAGGGGGTAAAGGAAACATGTGTTGATTGTCCTCTAAATTTAGATTTTCTTCTTTGGTATGTAAAAAGGGAATCAATAAATCAATCAAATTCCGGGAGGCTTCGTGAAGTGCTTCTTTAGGAGTTAAACTTCCATTTGTCCATATTTCGAGAAATAGTATTTCTTTGTTACCATTTTCATAAGAATGAATACTATGATTCGCATTTCGAACAGGCATGAATACAGGATCTATAGGATAACTTCCATCTTGAAAGGTATTTGGCGCTTTTATAAGATATCCGCGATTCTTCTCTATTTGTAATCCAATAACCAACTCAATGGGTTCTGTCAAGCTAGCTATATGCTGTGTATTATCGACGATTTCTACATAAGGCGGTAAGATGATATCTTGAGCAGTTACATATCCAGGGCCTCTGACACAAATAGACGCCTCACAAGTTCCATAGAGATTACTTCTCAATATGATTTCTTTCAAATTCATTAAAATTTCATGTACTGATTCTTGAATACCCGTTATCGTAGAATATTCGTGTGATATTTTCTCAGATTTTGCGCGTGTGATACATGTTCCTTCGATTTCTCCAAGCAAAGCCCTTCGCATCGCAATGCCTATTGTGTCTGCTTGACCTTTCATAAGCGGAGACAGAATAAAGCGCCCATAAAAAAGACGCTTACTGTCTGCTGCTGATTCAACACACTTCCACTGTAGTGTCCGAGTAGATACTGTTATTTTCTCTCGAACCATAATAATATTATTTGATCAGATCATTGAATCATTTATTTCTCTTGTTTCTCTTACTATTGAAATATCTTCCTTTTTTATTTCTACACACGTCTTTTTTTCGGGGGTCTACAGCCATTATGTGGCATAGGGGTTACATCCCGTACGAAAGTTAATAGTATACCACTTCTGCGAATAGCTCGTAATGCTGCGTCTCTTCCGAGACCTGGACCTTTAATCATGACTTCTGCTCGTTGCATACCTTGATCTACTACTGCACGAATAGCATTTGCCGCTGCGGTTTGAGCAGCAAACGGCGTCCCTCTTCTTGTACCTCCGAAGCCACAAGTACCGGCAGAGGACCAAGAAACCACCCGCCCGCGTACATCTGTAACAGTCACAATGGTATTATTGAAACTTGCTTGAATATGAATAACCCCCTTTGGTATTTTACGTGTACTCTTACGTGAACCAATACGTCCACGCGAACCCTTTTTCGGTATAGCTTTTGCCATATTTTATGATCTCATAAATTTGAGTCAGAGATATATGGATATATCCATTTCATGTCAAAACAGATTCCCTATTTGTATATCAGGTCTTTAACGAGTTTGATTATCCTTGTCTTTGTTTATGTCTTGGGTTGGAACAAATTACTATAATTCGTCCCCGACGACGGATTAGTCGACATTTTTCACAAATTTTACGAACAGAAGCTCTTATTTTCATATTTGCCACTCCTTACTTTAATTTTGAATCCACTTTTTGGAAGAAAATAAGTTTCTTGAAATTTTCGATTTCGAATCGTATTCCTACGAAAGAAACGGTGAAGTTAAAAAACACCTAATCTTTCGAATCTTTGTTGCGGAGTCGATAAATTATACGACCTCTGGTTGAATCATAACGACTTACTTCAATTTTTACTCTATCTCCTGGCAGTATCCGTATAAAACTACGTCGGATCTTTCCTGAAACATAACCTAGAATCATATCTTCATTATCTAAACGAACCCGGAACATACCGTTGGGAAGCGATTCAGTAATTAAACCTTCATGAATCCATTTTTGTTCTTTCATTCCAGGTAAAACCCCCTTGAAGTATCAACTAGTGGAGGAAGAACCCTATTAGAGAACCCACCCCTTCTCTTTTCTTTTTCACAAAAAAGAAGTTTCATATCGGATATTAGAAAGATTACCATATATAACACAAAATTTCTCCGCCTATTCTTTCTAGTCGAGCCTCTCGGTCTGTCATTATACCTCGAGAAGTAGAAAGAATTACAACCCCCATCCCACCTAAAATTCTAGGAATTCTTTGATAGTTAGAATAGATTCGTAGACCCGGCCGACTTATCCGTTTTAAATTTAAAAGATTTCTATAAGTCCTTTTCCTATTCCTTCTATGTCGTAGGGTTAAAACCAAAAAATATTTGTTGTTCTCTCGATGTTTTCTCACATTTTCGAGAAAACCCTCTCGTAAAAGTATTTTAACAATACTTTGGCTGATATTAGTAGATGCTACTCGAACCACGCTTTTTCTATACATATCGGCATTTCGTATAGAAGTTATTATGTCAGCAATAGTATCACTACTCATGATTAATTAAAATTATTGGTGCCTCCAAATTTCGATATAATCAACATGTTTTTCTTTTTTTTTTTTTTTACGTGTTTGTTTATAAATATTCATTTTGAAAGGTATATACGTGAGAGAAAATCTACTAAATGAATCTTAATCTATTTCTTTTAAATACCCTACTATAACCATATCGTGGTCTTATTTTATAATACCTCGGGAGCTAATGAAACTATTTTAGTAAAATTGAACTGTCTCAATTCTCGGGCAATCGCACCAAAAACTCGAGTTCCTTTTGGATTTCCTTCTTGATCAATCACAACTGCAGCATTGTCATCATATCGTATTATCATACCGTTGTCACGTTTAAGTTCTTTACAAGTACGGACAATTACAGCTCTGACCACTTCTGATCTTTCTAGAGGCATGTTTGGAACTGCGTCTTTGATCACAGCAACAATAACGTCACCAATATGAGCATATCGACGATTGCTAGCTCCTATGATTCGAATACACATCAATTCTCGAGCCCCGCTGTTATCTGCTACATTCAAATGGGTTTGAGGTTGAATCATATCATTTTTTTATCTGTTTTTTACAATACAAAGGTCGAAGAAAAAAAGAAATATTATTTGTCCAAAAAAAGAAACCTGCACCCACTATTTTTAAGTTTTTAAGTAAGGCCTATTTCTTTTTTATCCCAAAATGATAAATTGAGCTCGTATAGGCATTTTGGACGCTGCTATTGAAATAGCCCTTCTGGCTATAGTTTCTGTTACTCCACCCATTTCATAAAGGATTCGACCTGGTTTAACAACCGCTACCCAATATTCGGGAGAGCCTTTACCTGAACCCATACGTGTTTCTGCGGGTCTTACTGTAACCGGTTTATCTGGAAATATACGAACCCATATTTTTCCACCGCGACGTGCATTTCGTGTCATTGCTCGTCGACCTGCTTCTATTTGTCTAGATGTGATCCAAGCGGGTTCAAGTGCCTGAAGAGCGTATTTACCAAAACAAATAGTATTACCTCGATAAGATATTCCCTTCATTCTTCCTCTATGTTGTTTACGGAATCTGGTTCTTTTGGGGTTATAGTTGATGGTTTGTTTTGAATTCCATCTCTACTACAGAACCGGACGTGAGAGTTTCTTCTCATCCAGCTCCTCGCGAATAAAATAAATTCAAACTAAAGATTTTGAGTTCAATTTGAATTCTATTCAGATATAATATTATGCATAGATGTATTTATTTTTAATTTTAATAACTGAATCATGGATTTCGTTTAATCTAGATCAAATCTTATTAATTTGTATATCTTGATTTGTCTATTTTGTTTGTATAGATATATATAATAATAATAATGAAATTATAATATATATATATTAATAACTATAACTAAACTATTTTTTCTTCTATTTATCGATATTAGAATGTTAAAAGGAATCTTTTTTTTGTTTTACTCTTTATCGTATTGGATTGACCCAAATTTAGCAATCCAAGAAAATAAAGTTTTCGCGGGCGAATATTTACTCTTTCCATTTCTATTTCAGTTCTATCATTCGTTCATAACTTTTCCGAATAGATGAATGGGTCTCTGGTCGGTTCCGCCATCCCGATCAATGAATCATTCAAATTCATTTTCATAGAATCTTTTGAATTCACAGGTTCCGTCGTTCCCATCGCTTCTTATTTAATGGTTAGGTCTGAATTCTACAATGGAGCTATTAGTTCTTGAGTCAATATTCTTAGTCTTTATTGGCTCGAAGCTCTTTATTTTTTGTTCGATGAGCAGATCCATTTAATGATGAATCCGTATTGATGCTTTATTACACAGATTTTTTATGAGATGACTCATAGACCTTACATATTGGAATTATATATCATCAATATTTTCTTTCTTCCTCTCATCCTTCCATTTATCCATACCCTTTCTTTTTTTTATTATTAACAATTTAGAAGCAGATTTTTTAATAAATAATAAAAAAGATTTCAGTTGCTACAACAATATGAACAATATATCATATCTTGACTGGTTCTTTGGATCCAGATAATACGAAGTGATGAGTTGGTTATTACTTCTATAGTTATTTGTTTATACTATGGGGCTGGTTTTTATACTAACCCTCAAAAAACCAACGAGTCACACACTAAGCATAGCAATTTTATCAAAAGATTTATTTAATTTTTATTAAACCCTATAGAATTATAATTTATAATTGTTCATTTTTTTTTATTGAACAGAAAAGAAGAAACGAATTTCTTTTGTTCCATTGCTGGATAGAATAAAAAGGGAAATAAGGTTTATTATTCCCCCTCGATAAATATCCAAATTTTGATGCCTAATACCCCATAGATTGTTCGAACTGTATAGGAACAATAATCAATTTTAGCTCGAATGGTTTGTAGTGGAACCCTACCTTCTCTGATCCATTCAACACGCGCAATTTCTTTTCCGTCGATACGTCCTGCAATTTGCACTTG